TCCAAATTTCATTCCAATCAAATGATCCGCAGCTGCCAATATATCTCTCGGTAACAAAAATGTATTGTTCTGAGGTATATCAAGATTCAGTTTTCGGTTCATATTTCGTCGACCAATCCTTCCTAATTCACATCTTTGTTGAAAAAATTTCTTTTGTAATTCCTTACATAACGATTCAGAAAATACCGGATCTCCGCCTACACAAGCAAATTGTTGATAAAACTCCAAAATGGCATTTTCTTTTGACCCTATTTTTTTTTTTTCCTTATCATTCAGATTCAGGAAAGACAGAAAAATTTCAGGGTAGCAAACATTCGCTAGAATTTCTCTTAAATTCGAACCTATAGCTGATGATAGAACTAGAATAGATATTTTCTGTTTCCTACTCACACGAGCCCATATCCTTGCTTTTCTATCAATCTCTAATTCTAATCTTCCTCCCCAATCTGATATTATGGTGCCGGTATAGACCGAAATTCCGTTATGGTTCAATTCTGACCAGTAATAGATACCGGGGCTTTGCAATATTTGATTGATTACAATTCTGTATATTCCATTTACTATAGAAGTTCCCAGGGAATTCATTAGAGGAATGTTTCCAATAAAAATGGTTTGTTCTTGGATATCCCTACTGGTTTTCCAAATCAATCCCGCGGATACATATAATTCGGAGGAATATGTGAGTGATTCATATACAGCATCTTTTTCTTTTATCAAGGGTTCTGCCAATTGATAGGTTTCCACAAATAATTGAAATTCAATTTCTTGATCTGTATCTTCCATTTTTGGAAACTTATAAAGTTCTTCTGTTAAGCCCTGATCAATGAACCTACAAAAACCTTCGAATTGTATCTGATTCAACCCGGGTATTGTATACATTCCCCCATTTCCACTCCCATTTATTTTGAATTTACCCATTTATAATTTATAGATATAGAAAATATCCCATTATTTGCTCTCATTCTTCATCGAATCATATGAATCAATTTAGCAATAATGGAATTTCAATTTTTTTTTACTGAATCATATGCAATTTTACCTAACTACAAATACAGAATGTATGAAATACCTATGAACAGAGGAGAATAAATAAAATTGGATATTCAAATTGGAATTGGCATTTTCAACAGATATAATATAAATGGAAAGGAATTGAAAAATTCCACCTAGACTTCCTTATGGGGTTTTTTTATAGAATATCAAAACAAAAAAATGGATTCCATTTCTACCATTATTATGATTATTATGATATTACATTCCATATTATGATATTCCACATTCGAATTCGGTTGGACACGGACACCAGAAAAAGAAAAGAATCTGTTCGATGAGATAAAGACCTAATAATCAACAATATTGAATTTATTTTTTTAGCACTTAACTTTATTCACGACTTCAATTGTTCAAAAAAGAATTCGCAGAGAAGAGAGATATTTTTTTACCTATTTTTTTAGGCGAATTTTTAAAATGCGGGTGAAGTGCGTACTTGTATTTATTAAAATGAAACACACGTGCTATAGCTATCTAGATTGGTCTCTCTTTATTCTTTATTGCAGCCCTAGTCGTTCGGGACAGCATATGTCATGTTAAATTTCTATTTTCTATTCATTAATGAAAAATTGTCAAAATTGACGCACGAGAATTTCCCGAAAATTCCCTATAAATATCAGATAAGAAGATAAGAAGATATCGGATAAGATGAGATGTGTAATAATTTATGATCTAGGGTTTACATATATTGATAATTGCTGTTATAATTGAAATGGAGAAGGTTTTTTTTTTGTTTTATTAAAAAAAAAGAAATACTGATTTTATGTATCAATTTGTATTTTCTTATCTCATTAGGAAAAACCAAATTTCGATTCAAATCCAAGAATCGTTCATGAATTAACATTTCATTTAATAGTTAACGGTTCTGATTTGTCCTGAATTTTGACTTTTATGACCGAAAGTTTACGTTTATTTTTTATCGTTTTGGCGGCATGGCCGAGCGGTAAGGCGGGGGACTGCAAATCCTTTTTCCCCAGTTCAAATCCGGGTGTCGCCTGATCGACAAGAGAATTCAAATAGCTTATTTGGTTTTGCTGATATAAAACTTGACAATTTTTTTTACAGCAGAAGCAAGCGGAGGAAAAGGATGCTTGAAACTTCTAAATTCTAAGCATCGGGAGGTTTTGTTCTCTAAAATGCTGTAAATCTTTGTGTATCGGATTCAAGAAAATATTATAGTCGTGAAAAGGAATCAGTAAATTTTGATAGGATAGCCCCCACACTCCACTACTTCCACTACTAATGTAGTGTCCGTCTACTGACTGGGTCTTGAATTTGATTGGATAGGAATAGGTCGGACAGGGAATCATTTTTAGTTGTAGAAGAAACTTTGTATACAGACTCATGAAAGTCTATGAGCGCTATGACATTTATTCCATATTATTCCATATTAGTTAGATTGAATAGCTAATTCGTTTTCTTTTTCTTTTTTATTTATATATTTATATAATTATATAAATCAATTATTCTATAGATATATAGATATAGATATTTCTATATCTATATAGATTTTATATAGATTTTCATTTCATTTTATAATTCAAATATATTATTAATAAATATATTATTAATATTATTAGAAAAATAGAAAAAGAAATATATTCGAAATAAAAAATAAAAATATTAGAATAGAAAAAAGAAAGAAAAAAAATTCTTTCTTTTCGCTAACCCCCTAGTGAAAGAGTTTAATAAGCAGTTTTCCGATTGTTTTACAGAGAAAATCGGGCGACGGTAAGGATTATATCAAATCGGAAATTATATCAAATCGGAAATAGAAGTATGCGATAGATAGCGATCATTCTTGTTTTACTTAATGAAATGTAGGGCAACTAAAAATATAGGTCTTTTTATTCCTACCTGTTAGGAATATTCATTTCCCTAATACCTGCAAAGGTGTCTCCGGATATTTTTGTTTGTGCTCAATGGTTTCCGATTCTACTAGAGATCATATAAGAACTTGTTAGATGTTATAGTTCGATTTATTGGATTCTTTCGTCAATAGTGTTAGGACAGAATTCCTTTTTTTGACTCTGCGCCAGCGATTCCACTATTAACTAGTATATTAACTATGTATTAGTATTAGTGAACAATAATGAAATAATTCCTTCATATTGATATTGATAGAGATAGGGGGCATAATTCACATGGATATAGTAAGTCTCGCTTGGGCTGCTTTAATGGTAGTCTTTACATTTTCCCTTTCCCTCGTAGTATGGGGAAGAAGTGGACTTTAAAGATATTACTAATTTAGTTGAGGGAGCAAACTCAAACTGTATCAATTGTTTTCTAGTTTCTAGACGGTTCTGAAATTTTTTTAATTCATTAATTAACTTAGAAATTGAGAAATGGAATTAAAAAAAAAATACCTACATTTCGGAATTCTATTCGATTGTAATACTGTATTCCAATATCTTTATATATAGAATATATATATATATATATTCTATATATAAAGATAAAGAAAGGACTCTTTCAATCAAATAAATATTTCAATTATTCCCATGTTCCTATTTGAAAAGGAACATGTTCCTATTTGAAAAGGAAAAGGAATACAAATAATAAGAAATTGATTCCAACCAAATTCTTCCTAGAATTTCTAGTTCGATGAAATTGACCCTATATATATCTATATATAGATATATAGACAATGAGGAACCGCAGAACCTTTTTATCCCCCCCTTTTTTTTTCAAAAGAGTTCTCTTATTAGTTATTATATTAAGGGATACACACTTTCTATGGGAAACAAGATAGACATAGTGGTTGTCTAAGTCTAACGAGATACTACACATAATAAGATATTCCCGTTGCCTTAGGTGAGTCACATTATTACGTGCTTATGCTTACCACTTATTTTTTTATTTGGTTTATTAGTTTCGAAATGGAGTTTATGCTTTATTGAACTCATTTCCTATCATGGTTCAAACATTAAAAATCAATTGGGTTTTACTAATCTTTTAGAAATAGGAAAAAGTTTCCCATAGAACCGGGGGATCATCTGTCAACTATTTAATCAACTACTTCTTCGTAATACTAAAAAGATTACTTGATTTTTTTTAATATGATACCGAAATTGGTCTTGAAAATAATCATAAATCTATATAAATCTGAATATCGGAAGAATAAGAGGTGTCCTTCTTTTTTTTATTATTTCAGATTGATTGGAACCAATACAAATCAAATAGATAATAGATGAAAAAAAAAATTGGGGGGCGCTATGTACATTACATATCTGTGATTGATATATATATATGAATAGGAAAATACATATTGTAGATTGATCCATATAAAAGTATCTTTATTTTTATATACTACAATAACAATAATAGATAGTTTGGTAGAAAGAAATAGCTTTTATTTCTTTCTACCAAACGAAACTATCCGATTTCATAGAAATCTGCTGATTCTAGTCCGATCATTTCATTGAAGACTAAGACACGAAATTGAAATCCTTTTGCATTTTTTTCTTAATTGCATTGATAAGAACTAAGAAGTCAAGTTTAAGTTAAATTAATCCCTTTTACTTATTTTTACTTATTACTTACTGTTTTTACGTAAATTATAAGTAAAAAGGAAGTAGGAACTAGAATGAACAGTGCAGTAGCAATAAACGCTAGAATATTGACTTCCATAATCTCATTGTTTCATTTCTCTTTAATTCGCAATAACTCGGGATTTAATCCCATAGAGATGATAAATCTTTCGTCGGTAAATTCAATGGGATAATAAAAATGACATCTCGATGATATCGAATCAGATCAATATCATGAATAACAATATCTGAGCTATCAACTCGATTCATCGTCGAGAATTGAATAGTATAACATAGGAAGATCTTTTATCCATACCGAATTCAAAATTGGATTATTGATCCAATCAATAATTCCTTTCCTTTTTTATTTCTTTTTTTTTTTAAGAGTTTGTTTGTTCTTTCTTCAGCGGGACTCTTCTCTTAAACTAAAAATTATCGAGAGGGAATCTTTGTTTGATCTTTATTTTTTTAATATTCTCCTATTTTTCTTGGAATCCTGAATAGGACGCTACTAATATTTATACTAATCCACATATGTTTCTTTCCCACCAATCAACATTAGTTGACGAAATGGAAATTACCATATTGGTTTGATGATAAATGGGAAACGAAAAAGAAAAAAAAGAAATAAAGAAAGGGGGGTCCTAGTTAGGAAGAAAATTCTGTTCTATTCCCTTTCACAGAAAATGGAGAGATAAATTGATGTATTTTTTTATTGGATTTGTATCCATCGGGACTGACGGGGCTCGAACCCGCAGCTTCCGCCTTGACAGGGCGGTGCTCTGACCAATTGAACTACAGTCCCAGGGAAAAAAGCGTAGAGCGTACATATTCTTACCATTTCATTCAAACCTCTTCATTTCCATTTTCGATTCGAATCGTTGTGTTGGAACTGACAGAGGCGGGACTGATATATTGATATCTACATGGATATGCACTTTAGCGAGATCGACACGGCTTACTAGTAATCTTTTCGTTATTGCCAAATCGATTGAAAATCAATCTTTCAATGAATCAAGGAAAAAAGAGTTTTTTTATTTACTTTACCCCCCCTTTCTTTCCTTATACTTTATACTTACAGATCCTGATAGGAATCTAAATCATTAGCAAGATCTGAATTTTTGGAAAAATATGTAATCAAAGAAGAAAGGCAGGTAAGGTATGTATCCATTTTTTATTCTTCCATATCGGCACATCGGGTATTTCCGGAGAACAACAAATGGTTATATCATTTCATGGTGGATCGGCGAATTTTTGGGTTGGGCCGAGCTGGATTTGAACCAGCGTAGACATATTGCCAACGAATTTACAGTCCGTCCCCATTAACCGCTCGGGCATCGACCCAGGAAGAGTCAATCTCAGTCTTTATTGAAAATCCCAGGATCAACTTCCTTTAGTAGTACCCTACCCCCAGGGGAAGTCGAATCCCCGCTGCCTCCTTGAAAGAGAGATGTCCTAAACCACTAGACGATGGGGGCATACTTGCCCGACCGCCATTATATTATATTCATAGTATGAACAGTTTTTTGAAATTGTCAATATAATGATATGACTCGATCAGAAGGATTTTTCCGTCTGTCATAAGTCCATAAGAATTTTTTGATTCCTCATTTCGATTTCTAAATTGTTCATTCCAATGGCTACTCTAGAATTCTAAAAAAAAAAATAGAAAAAATAAAAAATACGAAGGATAGGACAGGACCCTTTCTTTCGGAAAATGATTGGTTTACCGGAAAGGGCGAGGGGTTTAAACTTCATTTTTTTTTCACATTCATTGATTCATTCATTGTTAAGATTTGATGGGCATATTTATATCTCACACTAAGCCGGGAAATAAAAAGGAAATTCAAAAACGATAATCAATCTGAAAATCTGGGAAGAGGGATAGGGATCAACAAGTTATTGAAAATTGTTTTTCAATAAGAATTTGGTTGAGGGACAAATGGAATCCATTTATCAATGATTCGAGGAAATTTCTTGGATATATTATATATTGATTATTGATTGGGTATATTATATATTGAATTGGCGGGTACATGGAGCAATCCCATTAGGATCGGTTTTCAAATAATTCATTGCATTGATATTTATCAAATCCAATATCAATAAACCAAAACCATTTTACCCTTTCTCTATACTATACTCACTAGGTAAATTCAATTTATTGTTCCGTAATGAGCCACTATAAAATATATCTATGTACATAGATTCTATTTTAATAGAATTCAATAGAATTCTAATAGAGTATAATAGAATAGAAATAATAGAATAGAATAAGTATACATAGAAATAGGAGCATATGCAATACTAAATATATGTACTAGACTCATAGTGTCTAGTTACTTATTCAGGAATTGAATCAAAGGGGCCCTTTTAACTCAGTGGTAGAGTAACGCCATGGTAAGGCGTAAGTCATCGGTTCAAATCCGATAAGGGGCTTTTTTGCATAAAAACCCAACGGTAGTATTCATATTTGAGGGGAGAGGGTTGATATTTGTAATATCAAAGTAAGGAATTTTCGAATTTCATTCGAAAAGGAAACGAAAAGGAAAATGGAATTATGAAATTTTGAATTCTAAAAAATAGAATAATTCTAATTCATTAGAATTATAGTAATTCTAGTTAGAAAAGTGAACATTTTTTTTTATTTTATAATGAATAATGATAAGTCATCTCATTTAATTGCCAGATATTCCTATTTTTCTGTTATTCCAATCCAAATTCATTGGAAAGATTATCAATCAAAAAAATAAAAAGTAAGTGGACCTAACCCATTGAATCATGACTCTATCTACTATTCTGATATTCAAATCTGATATTCAAATTCGATATAAAAAGAAAGATGAAATTATCTTCTTTTATTTAATTTTCCATCTTTATTTGGTTTGAACTCCGGAAGAATCTGTCGATATTTCCGATT